TAACTAAAAAACTAAATTAATAAATTTAAATGAATACTTATAATCAAAAAAATTAACTAATAAATTTCGATTCACTCTATAATAGAAAATAGAAAAAGATAGATTTGAATGGAATAAATAGAGAGATAGGATATAAGCGGGTAGCGGGAATCGAACCCGCATCGTTAGCTTGGAAGGCTAAGGGTTATAGTCGACGTTGATTCATCATTTTCGATTTAACGTCTCTAATTCAAAACCGAACGTGAAACTTTTGTTTCATTCGGCTCCTTTATGATTAAGAGATAGAAGACATGAACATAAAAAATTGATCCATAACATCTATGTCAGCCTTTTTTCTTTTGTATGAATACATTAAAAACACCTTGCTTTTTAGATGATCCCTATAGGAGAGGAGTATTATAACAATCTGTGTGTTTTTTTTCTAGTTATTTCGTTCTCTATTTCTTTTTAAGAGAATCTTTAGGAAAAGAATAAAATTTCCGTCGAGCTAAAAAAAATATGTCGATGTCTCTAGTAAACTAAAAGAATCGTTTAATAGCTATTTTGCTTCAATCTCTTCTATACAAAAAAAATGGAAGATTTAGTTACGATTAGAAATATACTTTCTATATCTTTCTCCATGGATCCTTTACTCATACTCAAAAAATTGGGATTATTGATCCAATGCAAAAAACTTATGTTTCATAATTTTAGAACTCAAATTGGCAATTTAGAATTGATTCTTCTTGTATACTAATTACGATAATATATGTATTATACCGCAAATCGTTCGTTGAGAGGTATAAAGGATTAAATCCCTTTAAGTAAGAAATAAAGTTTTTGATCGAGATATTAATCAAACGGGGGATCCCTTAACTATTAAGGGGTGCATAGAACGAATCACACTTTTACCACTAAACTATACCCGCTTCAATATAATTATTGTATACAAACGGATTTTCTGTCGAACAAAGTAATGGTGCATAATTAAGAATTAGGAGTATGATATTATGATAATTCTAATAATATTCTAATAATATTCTAATTAGAGTTTTTCTAAGGGAGTCCCCTAATGAAATGAAAATAAGAAAAGGACGTGAATTTCATTTTTAGATTTTTTTTTGCTGAAGGTATTTTTTTGACAAATACATCTTATCTTGACAAAACTACTTAATTTAGAAATTTATAACATAAAAATGCATTGTGCAAGAATCCATAATTACATTACATTATATATATATACGTTACCAGAAAAAAGAAAGGAATAAAAAAAAAATTGTATTTTGATCTTATATCATTTTGGTTATATATCATAGAAATCAAAAATATTTTTTGATTTTTGTTTGATTAAATTACAAGTTTTTTTTTTTCATATCAAATATATTCAAAAAAATCATTGTTATCAAATATTCACGGGAATAAAAAGGAGCCCGACTAGGTACTGGCCGGGCTCTCTGGCTGTATAAAAAAAAAAAGAAACTAAAAAATGGATAAAATAAATATTCAATTCAATAAATATTATAATTTATTATTATTATATATATAATTTTGATTATATTATATATAATAATGAATATATATATAATAATGAATAGAAGTCAAATAGAAAAAAAAAAAAGAGATAAAATATAAAATAAGATATAAAGAAGGTTCTTTTTTTTTTCAAGTCCCACTTTTTGTTTTTTTTGTTTATACGATATAACATAAACATAGTAATTTTTTTTTTTTTTTTTATTTGGGAGAGATGGCTGAGTGGACTAAAGCGTCGGATTGCTAATCCGTTGTACGAATTATTGTACCGAGGGTTCGAATCCCTCTCTTTCCGTTTCCATTGATGATTTGGTTTTTTTTTCTTTTGAACTTATGAAGCTGCTTTTGCTTGTTTTCCTTATTTGTTTGATTTTTTAACTTACTAGTTAAAGATGTAAAATAGATAAAATACTAAAATATTTAAAAATTCGGCACAAGCAAGGAAAACATAAAATACATTTTTTTATTCTTCACGTCCTGGATTACGTCCTGGATCGTTAGATAGGAATCCAAAGATGAAAAGGGAAACAAAGAATATCACTACCGTGTAAACAAATAGTTTTAGAGTAAGCATTATAAAATCTCCAAGATAATTTTGTAAAATGACAAAAAAGAGAATAGATTCTCGTATATTAGACACATTTTTTTTATTTTGATATTAAGTTTTTAAGAAGAAATGAAGTAATTTCGAGGAAATAAAAAAAATTTGGAAATAAATGAAATTTGTAGTAAGAGTCGAGCCTTTTATTACCATTATCAATAATTACCAATAATTTTCTTTCATATCCGTAATCTAGGTATTATATTGATGATTGACTCAAATCGAATAATAGGATTATAGGATTTCTCAATGGAAAAAAAAAAACGTAAATGATGAGACGGTCCGGATTTTTCGTATATATATCAAAAAAATTCAATATTGGAATTGAGAATTCACACTGTAAAAGACTTATCTGATCTTATAAATTGTTAAAATTTTCGAATTTTCGTTTTCGAATAAATTCTGAATCTTTTTAGGACATTATTCAAATTAAAGATCTCATCGAAAACTTACAGCAGCTTGCCAAACAAAAGCTAAGAGAAAAAAGAATAAGGGTATTACTGGCATAATATCCACAATTGGATTCAAAAAAGCATAGGCTTCAGGTAATTTCGCCGAGAAAAAACTACTTGAATAAAGGACAGAGTGAATACAAATACAGACCAAATTAAAGATATTAAGCATAACAAATATTTTGTTCTTTAAGAAAAAAAATTTTCATTTTTATTGTATTTTTTATATTTTATTATATTATATATATATATATATTATTATATATATAATAATATGTATAAAAAAAAAGAACTTAACTTAAATATGAAATTAATATTTATAATTAATATTAATTAATGAGAGTAAAACTCAAAAAATGAATCAAATAAGAAGATTATCCCCCCCCCCAAAAAAAAAAACCTTCTTTGATTTGAACTTATCCAGTTCAATTTTTATTTTTTATTGTTCTGAAATAAAAAATAAATCATATTGTCATACAATATCTTAATTTAATTCTATGCAATGATAAAAAAATTTAGTTTTATTGTATATCTACGCATATCAAAATCCTAGCAACTATTTTGTTTTTTATAGAAATTTTTGAACTGGAATTGACGAACAACCAATACCAATAATAGTGTTTATTAGTATCAAATCGAAAATGGGGCGTGGCCAAGCGGTAAGGCAACGGGTTTTGGTCCCGCTATTCGGAGGTTCGAATCCTTCCGTCCCAAAGAATATCCAAATATGATATATATATATCATATTTGAATACAAATTGTATATCAGAATAAAGATTACTTTTTTGAATTATTTTTTTAATCATTTTAAATCATTGTGGATAATTAATAAAATAATATATATATTAAGAAATTCTCATTTTTTTTCTATTTTAGAAATTATCATAATAAAGTAGAAAAAATTGTTTATACAATATCGAGTTAATTTTATTATTTTTTTTAGACTTCTTTACTTTATAAAACTTTAGAAATTGTTCAGTTATATAGAAGAAAAACCTAGTAGTAAAAAAGATACATTTTTATGTATCGATTGAATCAATGACTACTCATTATTCCATAATTGAGTCAATTACATACCGGATCCAAGCTAAAGGAATGTTATGGTAAAACTTCGTTTGAAACGATGTGGTAAAAAGTAACGTGCAACTTGAAAGACATGATTAGATTTGTTGTGGATTCTTACATCCGCCATTCTTTCTGGTATATAAAAATCGAGATGCTCTTGGCTCCACATTGTTTGTTCTGTTCCACTAGAACTTATTGTTTTTGGAACTGGAGGAGAGTTGATGATGTAAATAGTATATGATGGAGCTCGAGTTGATTCATTTCTCAGGAGCAAGTATCTAAGGTTAGTGAAAATTAAAAAAATAAGTTAGAACAACTTGGTAAGTTTTTTTTTGATAGAGAAATCGAAAGAATCCAATTCGAGCAAGGTTAAAAAGTAAAATTAATTGGAATTGGTAAAACTATTTCGATTAAAAGTGTATCTCCGGGAATCAGCCTTCGACTTGTATGATTCTCTGAGAGAAAGAAAAAAATGGTATGTTGCTACCGTTTATTGAAATTATTAAGGATTTCAAAAGTAATGTCTAAACCTAATGATTCAAGGAAAAGCTAAAAGATCCTGGAATAAGTAAATACTATTTTCAAATTGTCTCATCAATTTTCTTTTTTATTTATATAAAAAATAAAAAAATAGATTCTAAAGAAGCACAGGCAAGAAAAAGGGGTAGAGACCACGCAATAAATGAAATACCCAAAGGTTTTGTTTTCCTTTGAGTTATTTGAGAATTATCCAATTTCAGTTATGGGATAGAAAATCTGAATAACTATTTTTTTTTTCTTACTTTCAGAAAGAAAGTAAGAAAAAAAAATAGTTAAACCATATTTTAATTGATTTGATAATTTTATTAATCTATTTGACATCGTAATTTTATACATAGATATAATTTTTTATTTTTCGAGCCACGTACGAGGATAAAACTTCTTATACGTTTCTTGGGGGGGGTGTATTGTTCATCTATATCTATCCCAATGAACTGTTTATCGAATCGTTGGAATTGATGTTCGATCGCGAAGAGAGGGAAGAGATCTTCGGAAAGAGGGCTTTTTTTTATGCTCCAATAAAGAATCAAACCTATAAAATTTAAATATTCTTGTTATTCTATATTTCCTTGAACAAGGTGCTCAACCTACCGGAACTGTTCAGGATATTTCAAAAAAGGCGAGTGTTTTTATGGAACTTATACCTAATCAACAAACGAAATTCAATTAATGAAATAAAAAAAAGAGGGTATGGATGACTTATATATAGATTTATAGAACTCTTTTCTTTTTTATCCCCCCTCGTTATCTTGTTCTATTCATACCTAATTATCGATCTTCAAAATGAAATGAAAAAAAAATGGATAGAGAAAAAAGATAGAATATAAGATAAATCAAATGAATAATCACTAAATGAAATAATTTGGTCTATAAATACATTACCCCCAATAGGGTGATTCTTTTTCCTTATTTATTCATTTTTTTTTTACCCACTCACTCATTATTTTTATCAGTTACTAATCTTAGTGATTGTATTTATCTATTTTTTTTTTTTGCTAATAAGTAAATAAATCAGATAGAATATTAAAAAATCGAATATTTATATTACTTTTCATCAATGACTATTCATTTATTATATTTTCATGTAAATAAAGGAAAAAACTTTATGGAAAAATGGTTGTTCAATTCTATGTTGTTTAATAGGAAGTTAGAATACAGGTGTGGATTAAGTAAATCAAAAGATAGTTTTGGTTCTATTGAAAATACTAATATAAATGAAGACCTCCAAATTTTGACTGATATAGATAAAAAAATTCATAGTTGGAATGATAATGACAATTCTAGTTACAGTTATTTTGATTATTTAGTAGATGTTAGGAACATACGGAATTTCCTATCTGATAAAAGTTTTTTAGTTAGGGATAGTAAGAGTAAAAGTTATTCGATATATTTTAATATTGAAAATAAAATTTTGCAGATTGACAACGATCATTCTTTTCTAAGTGAACCAAAAAGTTTTTTTTCTAATTATAACAATTCTATATATCTGAATAATGTTTCTAAGAGTAATGATGATCATTACATGTACGATATTCAATTTAGTTGGAATAATAACATTAATAGTTGCATTGAGAGTTATCTTCGTTCTCAAATTTGTATTGATAGTTACATTTTAGATGATAGTGACAAATACAATGACATTTATTTTTATAGTTACATTTGTGGTAAAGGCAGAAATAGTAATGAGAACGAGAGTTCTAGTTCTAGTATAATAACTAGCACGAATGATCCAAATAATAGTGATTCCCCTCGAAGAGAAAGTTCTAATAATCTCGATGAAATTAAAAAATACAAGCATTTTTGGATTGAATGCGAAAATTGTTATGAATTAAATTATAAAAAAAAAATGAAATCAAAAATGAATATTTGTGAATACTGTGGATATCATTTGAAAATGAGTAGTTCAGATAGAATCGAACTTTCGATTGATCCTGGTACTTGGAATCCTATGGATGAAGACATGGTCTCTCTGGATCCCATTGAATTTCATTCAGAAGAGGAACCTTATAAAGATCGTATTGATTCTTATCAAAGAAAGTTAGGATTAACTGAGGCTGTTCAAACAGGAACAGGTCAACTAAATGGTATTCCTGTAGCAATTGGGATTATGGATTTTCAGTTTATGGGGGGTAGTATGGGATCCGTAGTAGGTGAGAAAATAACCCGTTTGGTCGAATATGCTACCAATCAACTTTTACCTCTTATTCTAGTATGTGCGTCCGGAGGAGCACGTATGCAAGAAGGAAGTTTGAGTTTGATGCAAATGGCTAAAATCTCTTCTGCTTTATATGATTATCAAACAAATAAAAAATTATTCTATGTATCGATCCTTACATCTCCTACTACTGGTGGGGTGACAGCTAGTTTTGGCATGTTGGGAGATATCATTATTGCCGAACCAAATGCTTACATTGCTTTTGCAGGTAAAAGAGTAATTGAACAAACATTGAATAAGGCAGTACCCGAAGGTTCACAAGCGGCTGAATATTTATTCCATAAGGGCTTATTTGATTCAATCGTACCTCGTAATCCTTTAAAGGAGGTTTTGAGTGAGTTACTTCAGCTCCATGCTTTTTTTTCTTTAACTCAAAATGAAAAATGAAAAAAAAATCAGAGCCGATTTTTTTTCATTTTTTAACTTCAAATATTCAAATAAAAGATATTTTGAGACAAAAATCAAAAACTAGAACATACAAGTACAAGAGCAAAATAATAAAAAAATAATAAAAGAATACTAAGAATAAAAAAAGGGTGTATTATCATACATATCTTTGTTTCTTCTAGAAATAGAAAGCGAAATCAATTTATTTAGTTCTACATTCTTTCTATTTATTATTAGATTTCATTTGTCATTTTGATTCTATTATTTTTTTAAATTCTTGTTTATTTTTAAATTATTGATTTATTATATTACTCATTATATATAATTATATATATATATATGTTTATGTTCACTTAGCTATAATCACTAGAATTCATATATACTTAGTATAAGTCTATATGAATTCTAGTGATTATAGACTTTTTTTATTTAACAATATAAATAAGAATAATTCAAATATTAATATAACAATAATATATATATATAACAGGTACAAATAGTAAATAGGGGTACCCATTTTATGATAAACTTTCCTTCCATTTTTGTGCCTTTAGTGGGCTTAGTATTTCCGGCAATTGCAATGGCTTCTTTATTTCTTCATGTTCAAAAAAACAAGATTTTTTAGATACGGGCAGTAGGAACAAATCTCATTTTTTTTTTAATCTGGAAGAAATTCGATGAATTACTCCTAAAGGTTTACATTAAAATAGTGCTAGTTGATGAAAGTTACTTCACAAACAAAGAAAAATAAAGTCAAATTCATATGCTGGGGTTTTTATTTTCTTCCCAAATTGTAATAAAATAGAAATTTTGGATTTAATAGAGTATGAATATTATATTGCGATTAGAACATATACGTGTAGACCCTATAAGGGAGTCTCAAAAAATAAGCAATTTCTTCTGGGCTTTTATCGTTTTTTTAGGTTCATTAGGTTTGTTATTGGTTGCAATTTCCCATTATCTTGGTATGGATTTTATATTTTTGTCTGAAGAAATTAGTGACTTTCCATTTATTCCGGACTATATTTATTTTCCATTTATTCCACAAGGGGCCACGATGTCTTTCTATGGAATCGAGGGTCTCTTTTTTAGTTTTTATTTGTGGTGCACAATTTTTGGGGATGTGGGTAGTGGTTATGATCTCTTCGATAAAAAAGAGAAAATAGTATGTTTTTTTTCGTTGGGGATTTCCTGGAAAAAATCGTCGTATTATTCTCCGAGTACCTATCAAAGAGATTCAGTCCATCAGAATAATAACAGGAGTTAAAGAACGGGGTATTTTTACTCGTACCCTTACTTATCATAGTATCGTTTATATGGAAACCATAGAACAGGGGTTCATTCCCTTGACTCGTATTGAAGATAATTTGACTCCACCAGAAATTGTACAAAAAGCTGGAGAATTTGCCATATTCTTGGGTGTACCAATGGAAATATTTCGAAAAAAAAATTCTTTTCCCTAAAAACCATTCATTTTTCAGTTCATTTTTTTCGAAATATTTCCACAATTTAAATAGATGGGACGTTCTTTGGTTTCCAAATCCGATTATAATATTCATTATCTGAAGTACTATTTCCTGTATTCATCAAAAGGAATAATTGCTTCGAATCTTAGCAATTGATATCTTTTAAATAAAACAATATCTTTTTTTTTTTTTCATTCGAATTAACAATGGATTCTTTCGATTTCTTATTCTTTTTTTTTTTTCTTTTTGACTAAATTCAACAAGGAAAGAATTAACTCCCGAATTGCAAGTAAAAAACGTGTGAATAGATTATATATATGTAGACTCTATGACTTGTAATAAAACTTATACTTGATAGAAAGATTATTATTATATAGAGTTGACGAATGAGGTGAAGCTGAGTTTAGTAAAGACGAAAAATGGCAAAAAAGAAAACATTCATTCCCCTTCTATATCTTACATCTATAGTCTTTTTACCCTGGTGCATCTCTTTCACATTTAAGAAAAGTCTGGAATCTTGGTTTACTAATTGGTGGAATACTAGGCAATCTGAAATTTTCTTGAATGATAGTCAAGAAAAGAGTATTTTAAAAAAATTCATAGAATTTAAGGAGCTGTTCTTCTTAGATGAAATGCTAAAGGAATACCCGGAAACACGTCTACAAAATCTTCGTACTGGAATCTACAAAGAAACCATCCAATTAATCAAAACGCACAATGAAGATCGTATCCATACGATTTTACACTTCTCAACAAATATAATCTGTTTCTTTATTCTAGGTGGTTATTCTATTCTAGGTAATCAAGAGCTTTTTATTCTTAATTCTTGGGTTCAAGAATTTCTATATAACTTAAGTGACACAATAAAAGCTTTTTCTATTCTTCTATTAACTGATTTATGTATAGGATTCCATTCGACTCATGGTTGGGAACTAATGATTGGTTCTGTTTATAAAGATTTTGGATTTGCTCAGAATGAGCAGATTATATCCGGTCTTGTTTCAACTTTTCCAGTCATTTTAGATACAATTTTAAAATATTGGATTTTCCGTTATTTAAATCGTATATCTCCGTCACTTGTAGTGATTTATCATTCAATGAATGACTGATAAAACAATACACTGATCCAATTATAAAGTTCGTTTTTCTTTTTACTTTATCCCCCCTCCCCCCACACACACAAGGGATTCCTTCTATATCCCGGGAAAATTATTTTAGTAAATAACAGAATCATGGATAGGAAATTATGCCAGTGACCTACCTAATCTTATTGTAGAAATTTTAAGGATCAATGATTAGACCATGCAAACTAGAAATGCTTTTTCTTGGATAAAGGAAGAGATTACTCGATCTATTTCCATATCGCTCATGATATATATAATAACTCGAGCACCCATTTCAAATGCATATCCCATTTTTGCACAGCAGGGTTATGAAAATCCGCGAGAAGCAACCGGCCGTATTGTATGTGCCAATTGCCATTTAGCTAATAAGCCCGTGGATATTGAGGTTCCACAAGCGGTACTTCCGGATACTGTATTTGAAGCAGTTGTTCGAATTCCTTATGATATACAAGTGAAACAAGTTCTTGCTAATGGTAAAAAGGGGGCTTTGAATGTGGGGGCTGTTCTTATTTTACCGGAAGGTTTTGAATTGGCCCCCCCTGATCGTATTTCACCTGAGATTAAAGAAAAAATAGGTAATCTGTCTTTTCAAAACTATCGCCCCACAAAAAAAAATATTCTTGTGGTAGGCCCTGTTCCTG